TCATCTCATACGGCTCCTCCCCTATGTGCATAATGAAAATAATACATGGAATCAAAAAAGATTGAAATATTCTCATTATGAATTCAGTGGGGCTAACGTTTTTACAAGAAATCTCTAGCCAACCTTTCTGCAAAAGATATTTTCTTAACATCACGCGTGTTGATACTGGTACTAGATAAAAATGTAAACTCCAACAATTTCTTTGTTCTCAACGCCCTTTAATTTCCAGGAATTAATCACTTCAACAGTCTTCTATGGTTCTAAGGGTATCCAAAGTACCAACGAGATGGATGTTTGTTATCCCAACCATTCTTTTTAGTCCCGATCCCGATAAGGAAAAGCGGTAATTTTAAACAAAGTTTTCGTGTTGTTGATTCCTAGGCGTAGCGCCTCTTCCCCTATGCGGCCTATTGGTACTAGTCTAGTATGGTAAGGTTGGCCTGTAATATAGAACCCATAGGTGTAACCTTTCGCTCAATACTCGAATCGACAATTGAAGCATCTGAGGCTGCATTAATCGGGGATACACGACAGAAGGAATTGTTTTATCTAGAAACTTCACCTTCAACAAGCGTAGATTTTTTCAATAATCTTTTTCGTTCTTTTCTATCCCGAATCTTCCGTCTTTCTCCTAAGACCGAAGCGGTAAATAAAAAAATAATCAAATCACACCATCTCTATAATAGGTAAATGCCTCTTTTTCTCCTGAAGTTGTCGGAATTATTCGTAATAAGATATTGGCCACAATTGAAAAGGTCTTATCAATAAAATTTTCATTTATCCGCGATCTAGGCATAGGTAGAAATCCATTCTATAATTCTTTTCATTAACTCTCGTGAGAAAACGATCCCACAAGTAAAGGAATTTTACAGTACGAAATAACATAAAAGCAGACTCATATCCAATTTTTTCTTTTTGAAAGGGGTCGATAAAAAATAAGAAATATTAGAATCCGATTGGATTTCATCAAAATGGAGTAGTATAAATGGAGTAGTATAAGAATGAAAGGAACTATTCCGATTTGATCAAAGTAGAAGAATCAAAGAATTTATCTTGCGGATTAGGAGAATTCGAGAAGTTTTTCTGAAATTAAGATCCAAAGAAGAAAAAAATCGAATAATTCTTCAATAATCCTTCTATAATGAAAATAGAATAACCCTCCTTTTGTGTTTTGTGCATAGCGGGTAGACGCTTATACACTATACAATCAAATCGAAAAGGATGATTTATGAATTTGGAATAGATTTACGGGTTAAGGGGTTGTTGTTAAGCGACCTAAAAGTGGAAAGAAATTTTCAAATTCTTATGGAAATTGAATTTGAATAAAAAGATAATTATGATCTAAAGGTATCCATTCACCATAGTCTAACAAAATAGACCGATCAGTTGATTCGTTCCAATTCATTGATTGAATCCGGTAAAAATATCAGAAAAAGGTAGGAGCGCCGTCTCCGTCTTGGCAAACAAGATATATCTTTATTGTTTTTAACCGTTTTTCAAAAAAAAAATTATATTATCTTTTTCTCCCAGCTCCCTGGCTCGAAGAAAAAATTCTTTCTTTGATGAAAAGTTTTCCATTTTTATAGCTAGAATGGATTCGAGTGTCTGTACCCATCTAACAATCGAATATGAACAGCTCGCAATTCGCTCGGATTCTCGGTCATAATCATTATGTAGGAGAGATGGCCGAGTGGTTCAAGGCGTAGCATTGGAACTGCTATGTAGGCTTTTGTTTACCGAGGGTTCGAATCCCTCTCTTTCCGTATCTTCACCCAATTCACCAATGCTTCAGACCTTTCTTTGAGATAGATTCTCAATTCCTAATTTCTGTGATACGGAAGGAAAGAAAGAACGGGCAGGGAATAAAGATCTGCCTACTGATCTATGATACATGAATGGGAGAAAAATACAAATCTCCGGATCCAATTCCTTACCTTGTGTCCCTTTACTTAACTTAAGTGAAAGGGAAAAATTGTACGAACCCTTGGTTTGTTATTTTAGTTAGGTTTAAGTCTGACGAGAATAATATTCTACGACAAGTAATTCATTTATTTTCAAACCGACCCATTTACTATCTATTATTTGATTGACTAATCCTTTATATTGGAATGCGTGAAGAGTCAAATGCTTTGGCAATTCTTCATGGTGGGATGAATCAAGATAATTTTGAATCAGAGCTCTCGATTTTTGGTCATCCCTTGCTGTAATAATATCTCGGGGTTTGCAACGATAACTTGGTATATCCACTATACGACCATTAACTAAAATATGTCTATGATTAACTAATTGGCGGGCTTGAGGAATAGTTGAAGCCATACCCAATCGAAAAAGGATGTTATCTAAACGCATTTCAAGTAATTGTAGTAAAACCAGACCCGTTGATCCTTTGGCTTTTCCGGCGATACGAACATATTTAAGTAATTGCCGTTCTGTAAGACCATAATGAAAACGCAATTTTTGTTTTTCTTCTAAACGAATACGATATTGAGATTTTTTCCCG